GTTAATGTAGCTTACATAAAGTGTGGCACTGAAAATGCTAAGACAGATTTTTAAACATCTCATGAACACAAAGGTTTGGTCCTGGCCTTGCTATTAATTTTTACTACGATTACACATGCAAGTATCTGCACCCCGGTGAAAATGCCCTATATTACCAACAAGTAAAAATAGGAGCAGGTATCAGGCACTTATTATGCCAAAAACACCTTGTTTAACCACACCCCCAAGGGAACTCAGCAGTGATGAACATTGAACAATAAGCGAAACAAGCTCGAATCAGCGATAGTTAAAAGAGTTGGTAAATCTCGTGCCAGCCACCGCGGTTATACGAGAAGCTCAAATTAATAAAATCGGCTCAAAGGGTGGTTAAACACACAAATTAAATAAGGCTAAAAACTAACTCTGCTGTCGCACGCAATAGTTAAAATAAATACGACTTCGAAAGTAGCCTTACTAAAATAAGCTTGAACCCACGACAACTAGGAAACAAACTGGGATTAGATACCCCACTATGCCTAGTTATAAACTTTGACTTATCCGCCAGAATACTACGAGCAACAGCTTAAAACTCAAAGGACTTGGCGGTGCTCTACACCCCCCTAGAGGAGCCTGTTCTATAATCGATAATCCCCGATAAACCTCACCATCCATTGCCAATACAGCCTATATACCACCGTCCAGCCCACCCTTCAAAGGGCCAACAGTAGGCATAATTATAAACATAAAAACGTCAGGTCAAGGTGTAGCATATAAGATGGGAAGAAATGGGCTACATTTTCTAATTTAGAAAATTACGAAAAAGCTTGTGAAACAAAACTATAAAGGAGGATTTAGCAGTAAAAAGAAAAAAGAGTGTTCTTTTTAAACCGGCAATAGAGCGCGCACACACCGCCCGTCACCCTCTTCAAACAACCAAAACAATTAATAAAACAAAACCTAAATAAAGAAGAGGCAAGTCGTAACATGGTAAGTCTACCGGAAGGTGAACTTGGAACATCAATTTATAGCTTAGTCAAAGCATCTTGCTTACACCAAGAAAATACCCGTTAAACTCGGATTAAATTGAGCTAAAATTCTAGCCAACTAGCCCTGACTACCAAAAAACAAAACAAACCATTTAATCTAATAGTATAGGCGATAGAAATTTATTATGAGCAATAAAAAAAGTACCGCAAGGGAAAGATGAAATAAAAATGAAATAAATAATAAAAACAAGGAAAAGAAAAGATTAAACCCTGTACCTTTCGCATAATGGTCTAGTAAGTCTAACCTAACAAAAAGAAATAAAGTTAGCCACCCCGAAACTAGACGAGCTACTCAAAAGCAGCATAACTAGAGCCAACCCGTCTCTGTGGCAAAAGAGTGGGACGACTTTTAAGTAGAGGTGAAAAGCCTAACGAGCCTAGTGATAGCTGGTTGCTTGAGAAATGAATATTAGTTCAGCTTAGAGTACTTTCAACTAATAAAAAAATAAAAATAGTACTTTAAAGTTAATTAATAGGGGTACAGCCCTATTAATAAAGGACACAACCTACATAATGAATAAAGATTATATTTACAAAAGAAATTAACCATGTAGGCCTAAAAGCAGCCACCATAAGAAAGCGTCAAAGCTCAACTTAACAAACCCCTTATTATACTAATAAAAAAATCTAAATTCACAAATATATCAAGCCTATCTACCAGTAGATGAGTTTATACTAGAATGAGTAACAAGAACAAATTCTCTACATGCAAGCGTAAATCAGAACGAAAAAGTCACTGATAACTAACAATTTTAAATACCAAACAACAAGAAAAACACATTAAAACAATTGTTAACCCAACACAGGAGCATCAAAAAAGATTTAAAGATTAAAAAGGAACTCGGCAACCAAGAGCTCCGCCTGTTTATCAAAAACATCGCCTCTTGCCCTTCAAGTATAAGAGGTCCCGCCTGCCCAGTGATTAATTTTAACGGCCGCGGTATTATGACCGTGCAAAGGTAGCGTAATCACTTGTCTTTTAAATAAAGACCGGTATGAAAGGCAAAACGAGAGCTCAACTGTCTCTTTAATCTAGTCAGTGAAATTAATTTCTCCGTGCAGAAGCGAAGATAACCATATAAGACGAGAAGACCCTATGGAGCTTAAAATATAAAATTAATTATACACTTATACACCATCCAACAGGAAAAAAATAAAAACGTATAATCATAATTCAAATTTTCGGTTGGGGCGACCACGGAAGAAAAAATATCCTCCGAGATAAGAAATTTAGAATTACACTTCAAAAATTAAAACATTTATTATAAATGATCCACCAAGTGACCAACGAACCAAGTTACCCTAGGGATAACAGCGCAATCCTTTCTAAGAGTTCATATCGACGAATGGGTTTACGACCTCGATGTTGGATCAGGACACCCAAATGGTGCAGCCGCTATTAAAGGTTCGTTTGTTCAACGATTAAAGTCCTACGTGATCTGAGTTCAGACCGGAGTAATCCAGGTCAGTTTCTATCTATAATGAAATTTTTTCTAGTACGAAAGGACCGAAAAAATAGGGCCTCTTTTTTAAAAAGCCCCTGCCGCCCCTGAAAACAAGTAAAGGGCCACACAAAACACGCCTTTAAAATAAAGGACAAGTTAAGGTGGCAGAGCCCGGTAATTGCAAAAGACCTAAGCCCTTTCTACCAGAGGTTCAACTCCTCTTCTTAACTATGTATATTATATCCACCCTCTTAAACCCATTATTATATATTATCCCAGTATTACTAGCCGTGGCCTTTTTAACTCTTGTTGAACGAAAAGTACTGGGATATATACAACTACGAAAAGGGCCAAATATAGTAGGACCAGTAGGCCTTCTTCAACCAATTGCAGATGGACTAAAACTATTTATTAAAGAACCGGTACGCCCATCAACATCATCACAAACTCTATTCCTCATTATACCTATAATAGCACTAACTCTAGCACTAATTATCTGAACTCCACTACCTATGCCATTTACACTGTCAAACCTAAACCTGGGCATCCTCTTCCTCCTATCCTTATCTAGCCTAGCCGTATACTCAATCCTAGGATCCGGCTGGTCATCAAACTCAAAATATGCCCTAGTTGGAGCACTTCGTGCAGTAGCACAAACCATCTCATATGAGGTCACACTGGGACTGATCCTACTCTGCCTTATTTTACTAACAGGAGGCTTCATGTTAACAAACTTCAACATCTCGCAAGAATCAACCTGATTTATTATTCCGGCATGGCCTATAGCAACAATATGATTTATCTCAACCCTAGCAGAAACAAACCGGGCCCCATTTGACTTAACAGAAGGGGAGTCAGAACTAGTCTCCGGATTCAACGTAGAATATGCAGGAGGGCCATTTGCACTATTTTTTCTGGCAGAATACTCCAACATTTTACTTATAAACACCCTATCAGCTATCCTATTCCTTGGCCCAGCAATAAACCACATTCAACCAGAAATATCAACAATTAACCTAATTCTTAAAACATCGACACTGTCAATAGTGTTTCTGTGAATTCGAGCATCCTATCCACGATTCCGATATGATCAGCTAATGCACCTAATCTGAAAAAACTTCTTACCCCTCACAATCGCAATAACCCTTATACACATCTCGCTGCCAATTACAATAGCAGGGATCCCCCCCTTAGCCTAGGATATGTGCCCGAAAGATAGGGGCCACTTTGATAGAGTGGCTGATAGAGGTTCAAACCCTCTCACATCCCCCCCCCCCCCATCCCCCCCCCCCCCCCCCTAAAAAAACAGGACTCGAACCTGCCCTTAGAGGATCAAAACCCCTCGTGCACCCACTACACCATCTTTTAAAGTAAAATAAGCTAAATAAGCTTTTGGGCCCATACCCCAAACATGTTGGCGAAAACCCTTCTTTTACTAATGAGCCCATATACCCTATCCATGCTAATATCAAGTCTTGCAGTAGGAACAATTACCACACTATCGAGCTATCACTGATTTTTAGCATGAATAGGACTAGAAATTAATACATTGGCTATTATTCCACTAATAACTAAAATACACCACCCCCGAGCCACAGAGTCCGCAACAAAGTACTTTCTGACACAAGCCACAGCCTCCGCCTTAATTTTATTCTCAACAATTATAAACGCATGAATAACAGGAGAGTGAACAATCATAAACATAAACCACCATATACCAACAACAATCTTAACAATTGCCTTAGCAATTAAACTTGGGGTCGCACCATTTCACCTATGATTACCAGATGTTCTACAAGGACTAAACATAATAACGTGCCTAATCCTATCAACATGACAAAAATTAGCCCCCATGGCCCTGCTTATTCTGACAAGCCACCAACTAAACCCAAGTCTGCTAATTATAATGGCACTAACATCCATGATTGTGGGGGGTTGAGGGGGCCTAAATCAAACACAAACACGAAAAATTATAGCATACTCATCCATTGCACACTTAGGATGAATAACCATAATTGTATCCTTTGCCCCAAATCTGGCACTACTAAGCCTATTAATTTATATTATCCTAACCTCCTCTATATTTATAACATTAATAACCTTAAACTCAACAAACATAAACAAACTATCAACCTCATGACTAAAAACACCAACACTAGCAGCCTCTACAATAATTGCGCTAATGGCTCTTGGAGGCCTCCCGCCAACATCGGGGTTTTTACCAAAATGATTAATTTTACAAGAAATAACTAAACAACATCTCAATGCACTCTCTGCCACAACAGCCATATTAGCCCTACTGAGCCTATTCTTTTATTTACGTCTATCATATACAATCTCAATAACCTCACCGCCTCACATCTCAAACTCAAGCCTAGTCTGACGGAAAAAAAATAACCTACAGATCATTCCAATGATAATTATACTATCAGCAATATTAATGCCAATAACCCCAACACTGCTAATAATAAACTAAGGACTTAGGATAACAAGACCAAAGACCTTCAAAGCCTTAAGCAGAAGTTAAAATCTTCTAGTCCTTGATAAAACCTGCAAGGTACTACCCCACATCTTCTGAATGCAACCCAGACACTTTAATTAAGCTAAGGCCTTCTAGATTAGTAGGCTTTGACCCTACGACCTTTTAGTTAACAGCTAAATACTCAATCAACGAGCTTTAATCTACTTCTCCCGCTTATTGGGGGAAAAAAGCGGGAGAAGCCCCGGCAAAAGCTACTTTGCTCTTTAAAATTTGCAATTTTATATGCTGAACATCACAGAGCTTGATAAAAAAAGGACTATAACCTTTATGACAAGGGCTACAACCTTGCACCTGCTTCGGCCATTTTACCAGTGATAATCACTCGATGACTATTTTCTACAAATCATAAAGACATTGGCACCCTTTACCTAATTTTCGGTGCTTGAGCTGGCATGGTGGGCACAGCCCTAAGCCTCTTAATTCGGGCCGAACTAAGCCAACCAGGGGCCCTACTTGGAGATGACCAGATCTATAATGTTATTGTTACAGCCCATGCTTTTGTGATAATCTTTTTTATAGTAATGCCAGTAATAATTGGCGGATTTGGAAACTGACTTGTGCCCCTCATGATTGGGGCCCCGGATATAGCATTTCCTCGGATAAATAATATAAGCTTCTGGCTTCTACCCCCCTCATTCCTCTTATTACTGGCCTCCTCGGGCGTAGAGGCAGGAGCAGGGACTGGATGAACCGTCTACCCCCCCCTGGCTGGTAATCTTGCTCATGCAGGTGCCTCTGTTGATTTAACAATCTTTTCACTACATCTGGCAGGAGTCTCCTCTATTCTAGGAGCAATTAATTTTATTACAACATCAATTAATATAAAACCCCCTTCTATGACGCAATATCAAACACCCTTATTTGTATGATCAGTATTAATTACGGCCATCCTACTGCTTCTTTCTCTCCCAGTACTTGCAGCAGGTATTACAATGCTGTTAACTGATCGAAATCTTAATACCACTTTCTTTGACCCAGCTGGAGGAGGAGACCCCGTGCTATACCAGCACTTATTCTGATTTTTTGGTCACCCAGAAGTATACATCTTAATCCTACCGGGTTTTGGTATGATTTCACATATTGTAACTTACTACTCTGCTAAAAAAGAACCATTTGGGTATATAGGCATGGTCTGAGCGATAATATCAATTGGCCTCCTAGGCTTTATCGTATGGGCCCACCATATGTTTACAGTAGACTTAAACGTAGACACACGGGCTTACTTTACATCCGCTACGATAATTATTGCCATTCCAACTGGGGTAAAAGTTTTTAGCTGACTGGCAACAATGCACGGAGGCTCAATTAAATGAGATGCAGCAATGCTATGGGCCCTTGGTTTTATTTTTCTATTTACAGTAGGCGGACTAACGGGCATCGTCCTGGCAAACTCATCATTAGACATTGTTCTCCACGACACATATTATGTAGTAGCACACTTTCACTACGTCCTCTCTATGGGGGCCGTATTTGCTATTATGGGCGGATTTGTCCATTGGTTCCCTCTATTTTCCGGGTATTTACTACACCCAACCTGATCTAAAATCCACTTTGGCGTTATATTCCTAGGGGTTAACCTCACATTTTTTCCACAACACTTCCTCGGCCTAGCGGGAATACCACGACGCTACTCCGACTACCCGGATGCATACGCCCTATGAAATACAATCTCATCAATTGGGTCTTTAATCTCGCTTGTTGCAGTAATTATGATAATATTTATCATCTGAGAAGCGTTTGCATCAAAACGTGAGGTAATAACAACAGAACTCACCCCCACAAATATTGAATGACTACACGGGTGCCCTCCACCATATCACACATTTGAAGAGCCGTCATTTGTACAAGCCCGTATTATTTAACAAGAAAAGAAGGAATCGAACCCCCCTAAGCTAATTTCAAGTCAGCTGTATAACCAATCTACCACTTTCTTAAGATATTAGTAAAACAATTACAAGTCCTTGTCGAGGCCTAATTACTAGTTTAAACCTTGTATATCTTATATGGCACACCCGTCACAACTAGGTTTTCAAGACGCAGCATCCCCGATTATAGAAGAATTATTACACTTTCATGACCATGCATTAATAGCTGTCTTTTTAATTAGTGCATTAGTACTTTATATTATTACAACAATAATGACCACAAAACTAACAAACACCAATGCCATAGACGCCCAAGAAATTGAAATAGTGTGGACAATTATACCAGCAATTATCTTAATTGTTATTGCCCTTCCATCCCTACGAATTTTATACCTAATAGACGAAATCAGTGACCCCCATCTTACAGTTAAAGCAATCGGCCACCAATGGTACTGAAGCTACGAATTTACAAATTATGAAGACCTAATATTCGACTCATATATGCTACCAACTCAAGATCTGTCCCCGGGACAATTTCGCCTCTTAGAAGTAGATAATCGTATAGTTATTCCAATAGAATCCCCGATTCGAATGCTTATTTCTGCAGAAGATGTTTTACACTCATGAACTGTTCCATCTATGGGTGTAAAAACAGATGCTATCCCTGGACGACTAAACCAAACAACCTTCATTGCATCCCGCCCAGGAGTTTTTTATGGACAATGCTCAGAAATTTGTGGGGCAAACCACAGCTTTATGCCAATCGTTGTGGAGGCAACATCATTAAACTTCTTTCAAAAGTGGTCTTCATCTATACTAGAACTATCATTAAGAAGCTTTCATGAGAAGCAATAGCCTTTTAAGCTAAAGACCGGTGAAGACCAACCACCCTTAATGACATGCCACAATTAAACCCGGGCCCATGATTTACTATTTTTCTAATATCATGAATTATTTATTTAGTTATCTTAACAGCCAAAATTAGCAACTTTAACTTTCAAAATGAGCCGACGCCCCAAAACACTAAGAAAGAAAAAACACAGCCCTGAAACTGACCATGAACTTAAGCTTTTTTGATCAATTTATAAGCCCCATCATGTTTGGAACTCCTTTAGTAACCCTGGCCTTGCTGCTTCCGTGATTACTATTTCATAAAACAACAAACCACTGATTAAGTAACCGCCTATTAACAACCCAAACTTGATTTTTTGGCATATTCACAAAACAACTAATACTTCCAATTAGCATTAAAGGGCACAGCTGGTCACTTTTATTGGCCGCCCTAATAATATTCCTAATTACTACTAACCTAATAGGCCTTCTACCATATACATTTACCCCAACAACCCAGCTGTCCCTAAACTTAGGGCTTGCCGTCCCACTATGACTAGCCACAGTCCTCACTGGGCTTCGAAACCAACCAACACATGCCCTAGGCCACATGCTGCCGGAAGGCACTCCAACCCCCCTGATCCCAATCCTAGTAATCATTGAAACAATTAGCCTATTTATTCGGCCATTGGCCCTTGGGGTGCGACTAACAGCCAACCTGACAGCCGGACACTTACTTATTCAACTAATTTCAACAGCAGTGCTAGTCCTAATGCCACTAATACCATCAATTTCTATTATAACAATAATTATTTTATTTCTGCTAACACTACTAGAAATTGCAGTAGCCATAATTCAAGCTTACGTCTTTGTCCTTCTACTGAGTCTATATTTACAAGAAAATGTTTAATGGCACACCAAGCACACGCCTACCACATAGTAGACCCAAGCCCTTGACCACTTACAGGCGCCATCGCAGCACTCTTATTAACCTCTGGCCTGGCAGTATGATTTCACTTTGGATCAACCGCCCTAATAACCCTGGGACTAATTATTATATTGCTAACTATACTCCAATGATGACGTGATGTTATTCGAGAAGGCACATTTCAAGGACATCACACCTTGCCTGTCCAAAAGGGGCTCCGATATGGAATAATCTTATTTATTACATCAGAAGTGTTCTTTTTTCTAGGCTTTTTTTGAGCATTCTATAACTCGAGCCTTGCCCCAACCCCAGAATTAGGGGAGTGTTGGCCCCCAGCAGGAATCACACCATTAGATCCGTTTGAAGTCCCCCTACTAAACACCGCCGTACTTCTAGCCTCCGGTGTTACAGTGACATGGGCCCACCACAGTATTATACAAGGAGACCGAAAAGAGGCCATTCAATCCCTATTTTTAACTATTATTTTAGGCCTATATTTTACCGCTCTTCAAGCCATGGAGTATTACGAGGCCCCTTTCACTATCGCTGACGGGGTTTACGGGTCAACCTTTTTTGTCGCAACAGGCTTTCACGGCCTCCACGTAATGATCGGCTCATTATTTCTCTTGGTCTGCCTTCTACGACAAATTAAGTTTCACTTTACCTCAAACCACCACTTTGGCTTCGAAGCAGCAGCATGATATTGACACTTTGTAGACGTGGTATGACTATTCCTATATGTATCTATTTATTGATGAGGATCGTGTCTTTTTAGTACAATTAGTATAAATGACCTCCAATCATTTGATCTTAGTTATATCTGAGAAAAGATAATGAACCTAATTACGCTTATACTAATCCTCTCAACAGCACTATCCACGGCCCTAATTATGGTTAGTTTTTGATTACCCCTTAATAACCCAGACACAGAAAAATTATCCCCCTACGAGTGCGGCTTCGACCCGATCGGCTCGGCTCGTCTACCATTTTCAATCCGCTTTTTCCTTATTGCTATCCTATTTTTGCTGTTTGACCTAGAAATTGCCCTATTATTACCAACCCCATGAGCATCACAAATACACCCAGTAAACACACTATTTTGATCAACAATTATCCTTCTTATCCTTACAGTGGGCCTAATATATGAATGAGCCCAAGGAGGCCTAGAATGGGCTGAATAAGTATTTAATCTAAATAAGAATACTGATTTCGACTCAGTAAATTTTGGTTTATCCCAAAAATACTTTATGTTATCAACCTTGTTTACGGCCATATCGGCATTCGCACTTAGTACTACAGGATTAATACTTCATCGAACACACTTTTTATCTGCCCTTCTCTGCCTAGAGGGGATAATACTAGCAATATTTATTGCAATAGCTGTCTGAACAACTCAAATAAACACATGACACCATTTTTTAACTCCAATGTTACTGCTAACTCTATCTGCATGTGAGGCCAGCACCGGTCTAGCCCTCATAGTCGCCGCAACACGAACCCACGGGACAGACCACCTTAAAAACCTAAACCTTCTACAATGCTAAAAATCTTAATTCCAACCGTAATATTACTGCCCCTGACATGACTAACAAGCCCAAAATGATTATGAACCCATTTTGTAGTAAATAGCTCAATTATTGCAACAATAAGCCTAATGTGACTAAATATTCCCTTTGAATTTTCAAACTTTACAAACATACTGATGTCCGTAGACCCAACTTCATCCCCCCTGCTAGTACTTACGTGCTGACTGCTCCCCCTAATAACCCTGGCTAGCCAACAACACCTAAAAATAAACCCGCTCCCTCGACAACGGACTTACCTAATCATATTAACACTTCTACAAGCATCCTTGATTATTGCTTTTTCTTCAACAGAGTTAATTATATTTTATATTGCCTTTGAAGCTACCCTTATTCCTACCCTAATTATTATTACCCGCTGAGGAAATCAAGTCGAGCGGCTAAATGCAGGCACATATTTTTTATTCTACACCCTAGCAGGCTCTCTACCTCTACTTGTTGCCCTCCTTGCCCTACAAAACTCCACCGGGTCATTATCTCTTGCCTTATTTTATATTATAGAGCCAATAGTACTACAAAGCTATGCAAGCAAAATTTTATGGTCAGCCTGTCTACTCGCATTTATAGTAAAAATACCGCTTTATGGTGCCCATCTCTGACTACCAAAAGCTCATGTAGAGGCACCAGTAGCTGGATCAATAATCTTAGCAGCAGTTTTACTTAAACTAGGGGGATATGGGATTATTCGAATTACAACTATTCTAACCCCAATAACAAAAGAAATATCATACCCATTTATAATCTTAGCTCTATGAGGGGTGGTAATAACAAGCCTAATCTGCATACGACAAACAGACTTAAAATCACTTATTGCATATTCCTCTGTTAGTCATATAGGACTTGTAATTGCCGCTATTATGATTCAAACACCGTGAAGTATTACAGGAGCTGTAATTTTAATAATTTCACATGGTTTAATTTCGTCTGCCTTATTTTGCCTAGCAAATATAAATTATGAGCGGACTCATAGCCGCACTTTATTACTAGTCCGTGGGGCCCAGGCAACACTCCCACTTATAGCCACCTGGTGACTTATTACAAACCTGTCTAACATAGCACTTCCCCCGTCAATAAACCTATGAGGAGAGCTGACAATTATTGTGTCCCTATTTAACTGATCCCCTTGAACAATCTTAATTACCGGGGCAGGAACCTTGATTACGGCCTCATACACGCTCTACATGTATTTAATGACACAACGAGGCCCAATCCCTAATCACCTTAGCCCTATCAGCCCATCCCACACCCGAGAGCACTTCCTCATAACCATGCACCTCGCACCTACTCTTCTATTAATTATAAAGCCCGCTCTTATTTCAGGGACACTATGTGCATATAATTTAAAAAAATATTAGATTGTGATTCTAAAAATGAAAGCCCATCCCTTTCTATGCACCAAGAAGGGTTATAGAACACAGAAACTGCTAATTATCTGACCCTAAAGTTAAAATCTTTAGCCTTCTTACTTTTAAAGGATAATAGTAATCCATTGGTTTTAGGAGCCAAACACTCTAGGTGCAACTCCAAGTAAAAGTTATGAACCAAATGTTACTATTTAACTCATCATTTTTACTCTCCCTAATTTTATTGATTATTCCGCTAGCATCATCAGCCCTAATAAAAACACCCAAAATATGGCCAATAACAGTAAAAACCTCAGTAAAGCACTCTTTCTTATTTAGTCTTCTGCCAATGTTAATCTTTATAAATTCAGGATTGGAGTCAACAATGATAAACTTTTCGTGAATAACTATTTACAACTTTAATATTTCATCAAGCATTAAAATTGACCAATACTCAGTCTTATTTATACCAATTGCTCTATTTGTTACATGATCAATCTTAGAGTTCGCAATCTGATATATACACTCAGACCAAGAAGTAAACCGCTTCTTTAAATACTTGCTAACATTCCTATTAGCAATAATAATTTTAACTTCTGCCAACAACATGTTCCAACTATTTATTGGGTGAGAGGGCGTAGGAATTATATCCTTCTTATTAATTGGCTGATGACATGCCCGAGCAGACGCCAACACTGCTGCTATACAGGCAGTTATATATAATCGCGTTGGAGATATTGGCCTAATCCTAAGCATGGCATACTTTTTTATAAACGTAAACTCCTGGGAACTCCAACAAATATTTATTTTATTCAATAAAGAATCAATTCTTCCACTCCTAGGGCTTATCTTGGCGGCCATGGGAAAATCCGCTCAATTTGGACTTCACCCCTGACTCCCCGCTGCTATAGAGGGCCCAACACCAGTTTCAGCCTTACTTCACTCCAGCACAATGGTAATGGCCGGCATTTTTTTACTAATCCGATTCCAGCCGATAATTGAACAAAACAAAACTGCCCTTTCAATTTGCCTATGTCTTGGAGCCCTAACAACTGTATTTACAGCCACATGCGCCCTAACACAAAATGATATTAAAAAAATCGTAGCATTTTCAACATCAAGCCAACTAGGGTTAATAATAGTAACAATTGGCTTGAATCAACCACAATTAGCCTTTTTTCACATTTGCACACACGCTTTCTTTAAAGCAATACTATTCTTGTGCTCAGGTTCAATTATTCACAGCTTAAACGACGAACAAGACATTCGAAAAATGGGAGGCTTACAAAAAATGCTCCCAATAACTACAACTTGCCTTACTATTGGAAGCCTAGCACTTACAGGAACACCCTATCTTTCAGGGTTCTTTTCCAAAGACGCAATTATCGAGTCAATAAATATTTCTAACCTAAACTCCTGTGCCCTGATTCTTACCCTTATTGCAACCTCTTTTACAGCAGTATACAGCTTCCGAATTATTTTTTTTTCGTCAATAAAGACTCCACGATCTGTCCCGACCATACTTATTAATGAAAATAACCCTTTAATTATCAACTCTATTACACGCCTGGCCTGAGGAAGCATGATTGCAGGCATGTTAATTATTGCCTGCACTCTTCCGATAAAAACACAAATCCTTACCATGCCAATAATTATAAAACTAACAGCCCTTTTAATCTCAATCCTTGGGCTTATTGTAGCAATAGACATCTCAAGCTTCTCGCTAAAACATAAAACTATCCACACTTTTTCAAATATGTTAGCCTTTTTCCCTATAATTTTACACCGCTTTATACCAAAAATAAAATTAAACTTTGGACAAAACATTTCAACCCACATCACAGACACATTATGATACGAAAAATTAGGCCCAAAAGGAACATCAGACCAAATGCTGCCACCTATCAAAACCACAACAAACTTTCAATCAGGCATAATCAAAATATATATAATACTATTTTTAACTAATATCCTATTAATCTTAACACTATCTTACAGCCCGTAATGCACCACGAGACATCCCTCGAGTTACCTCTAAAACCACAAATAAAGTCAATAAAAGGGCTCAACCAGCAATAATTAATAAGCCCCCACCAAAAACATACATCTCCCCAACCCCGCCTCAATCAAGCCCAACAACCTCAAAATCCACACACCCCCCACTAAACAGTTGCTCAATAGAAAAATTACAACCTAACCACAATCCACTAGCTACTAACAAAAATACATAAACACACACATACACCGCCACAGACCAACTACCTCATGCTTCAGGATACGGCTCTGCCGCAAGCGAAGCGGAATATGCAAAAACAACCATTATTCCCCCCAAATAAATTAATAACAAAATAAGAGATAAAAAAGATACTCCAAAATCAACCAGAAGACAACACCCACTAATAGAAGCCAAAATTAGCCCAAAAGCCGCAAAATAAGGAGAAGGATTAGAAGCCACAGCAATTAAACCAACCAATACCCCAATTATAAATAAAAAACTTAAATATACCATTATTTTTACCTGGACTCTAACCAAGACCTCTGACCTGAAAAACCAACGTTGTATTCAACTATAAAAACAATGGCCCCTATTATACGAAAAACCCACCCCCTATTAAAAATTATTAACAACTCATTCATCGACCTGCCAACGCCATCAAACATCTCATATTGATGAAACTTCGGCTCTCTTCTAGGGATTTGCCTAATTACACAAATTATTACAGGCTTATTTCTAGCAATGCACTATACGGCAGATACACAATCAGCCTTTTCATCTGTCGCCCACATTTGCCGAGATGTTAACCATGGGTGACTAATACGCAATATTCACGCTAATGGAGCCTCATTCTTCTTTATTTGCATTTATTTACACATCGGACGGGGCCTATACTACGGGTCGTACATATTCAAAGAGACATGAAATATTGGCGTAATACTACTACTGCTAGTTATAGCTACTGCCTTTGTTGGATATGTCCTCCCATGAGGACAAATGTCGTTTTGAGGGGCCTCAGTTATCACGAATCTCCTCTCAGCCATCCCTTATGTTGGGGGTTCCCTAGTAGAGTGAGTCTGGGGGGGTTTCTCAGTAGACAAAGCCACCCTGACACGGTTCTTTGCATTTCACTTCCTATTACCCTTCCTAATTGCAGGAATAAGCATTATTCACCTTTTATTCTTACACGAAACCGGGTCTAATAACCCAACAGGAATCCCCTCTAACCAAGACAAAATCTCCTTTCATCCATATTTTTCCTATAAAGATTTGCTAGGATTTTTTCTGGCACTCCTCACCTTAGTACTAATCGCCCTCATTACACCAAATCTACTAGTAGACCCAGAAAACTTTATCCCAGCAAACCCACTAATAGCACCCCCTCACATCAAACCAGAATGATACTTCCTATTTGCATACGCTATCTTACGGTCAATTCCAAATAAACTAGGAGGAGTCATTGCCCTTCTAATATCTATTTTAATCCTTATATTTATCCCTATATTACACACATCAAAACAACGAAGTCTAATATTCCGCTCTACGTCCCAAATCCTATTTTGACTCCTAGCAGCAAATACCCTGATTTTGACTTGAATTGGGGGAATACCAGTCGAACCCCCATTTACTGAAATTGGGCAGGTCGCCTCAATCCTTTACTTCCTACTTTTTATTCTCATAATCCCACTAATCGGCCTATGAGAAAACAAACTTATAAAATGATACCTAGATAGTTTAAACAAAACATCGGTCTTGTAAGCCGAAGCCGAAGCCTAGCCCCTTCTCCAGGTACGCCCCGAGCTCCGCCAAAAATAAACTATTAATAAATAAGAAGAGATAGCCTCAAACCTTTATTACCGGGCGCCGCCAATATTTACTTACCTAAAATCCATTACGAAAAAAAATTACACAAGACACCCAATAAAAAATTCTTAATGCTCACAAATTTGCTTTAAGAGGGAAAGATTTTCACTTCCGCCACTGGCACCCAAAGCCAAAATTCTGGGCTCTAAACTACCTCTTACTTCTTTTCCCGTAATTTTTGAGATGAGAGGACATATTATGCTTAATAGTGCATTCATCTACTTGCCAAACGTCTTTGTTTTGGTATTATTAGGATTTTTAACCTAACCCTCAGGCGAGAAATAATCAACCCGCCCCCCACGATACTCGTTTAGAAACTTCAAGGACTTCAATTGTAGAGTGTCTTTCTATTATTCATACAGGCAGTTGGTTTGAATCTATGAACATTGATAGTAGAGTTTCTATCATTTCTTTTTAAGAGGCCTCTGGTAAAATGCTTACTGTACTAGATGGCCCATGATCAGCAGAACTGATCTGGCCTGCATTCATTTTTTTTTTTCTCTGTGAAGTCAATCCCCCATAAAGTCTTGAGTCGGCACTGACGGTCTAAAACCTGAACATGGATTGCAAATGCAGGGTGACAAGTATAAAACCGCGGATAAAATATTCATGTTATAGGGACATAACATTTTTTTCCCCCTTGAACAAGGGATATATTACTTTTCCTATTTCCCCCCGGAGCTAGTTTTTCTAATAATATAGATTTTGAATATTATCTAATTTTATTTTTGGATAACCCCCCTACCCCCAAATGTCCGTCTAATCAGTATGAGAAACTTTTTTAGCCAACCCCAAGACTAAAAAGACCTACATACCTACGACAATAGGTTAGTACTAAGCAAAATAAGATTTTTTTTATAAATAAATTTTTATATACAGTGTTACACTGTAA